TAGTGATTGTGGACTCGTCCAAGGATATTGAGTAGACGGTTGATGTATCAGACTCGACCCTATCTTTCGTAGCATGCATTCCCATCCGTGTCGCAACTGATTCGGTAAGCTACGTGTCCGGTGCACGGAGAACTGCCTTCGGTCCCCCAAACTGACTTTACTCGTGGCAACCTTCCGGCCGCCCAACAACCTATAACGCTAGTCACTACTCCCACTGGGGCTAGGAAGTAAGCCCCACAACCCAAAGCGGCGAAAAACAAATAGAATTTGCTACAAAAGCCGGCTAACGGGGGTATTCCTGCGTATGAGAACATAGTAATGGAGAAGGTAATAGCCGAGATAGGATTCGTTTTGGCTAGAGCGCCAAAATCTGCTATATATTTGATACGGGTTTGCCGTAATGCTGAAACTATTGCGAATGCATCTATCGTCATTAATGCATAAATAAAGAGACCAATTAGTAGTGATTGAATTCCTTCTATGGTTCCACATGATAAACCTGTACGAATATAACCTACATGTCCAATTGAACTATGAGCTAGAGGTCTTTTGACTTTCGTTTGGGCCATGGCGGCCAGTGCTCCTAAGATCATAGAAGCAATGCTGCAGAAAAAGAAGATTTGTTGCAATGTTGCTCCATAGGAACCATAAATAGAAACACGTGAAATATTAGCAGAAATAGATATTTTAGGCGCAATAGAAAGGAATGCTGTAACCGTGGTGGGTGAACCCTCATAGATATCAGGTGCCCACATATAACGAGTCAAAAGAGATATGGAGTCCGAAGGGGAGGGGTTTTTCTTCGGGGCTCGAGAGATGGACTAGATATGGTCCCACAAGTTTTGAATTCGCCGCTGGGGAATTCACACGAAAGGGAACGAGGACTTCTCAACGAAAAAAGTGCTCTCTGAACCGAACGTGAAAGTCGTTTTCCATCAGACGGCTGTTCCCGTAACTCCACTCTCGACTTGGATTATATATCCAAAAAGGTCCGCTCTCGGCCATTCCACACGCTGCCTAGGAGAGGCGTGGTTATCTGAAGTGGATTCTCTCTTTTTTAGTAGATGCCGAACCAGCTGCCCCATTGACGTTGAAGGGGGCGGGCGCAGCAGCTACATGGACCCCTTCCTTTCTTTTGTTGCCGCCGCTTTCCCGGGCCGAGCCGGAATTCATGATTAGAAAGGGCAGGCAAAGCCCGCTGGCCTATTGGGATAGCAGCCAGCGGGCGGAACGAGGAGAGGGCCCGGCAATCATACGACCGCGGTCGAAAAAGCGTGTTCCCTTCAGATAACACGCACCGTAGGCCATCCTCAGCCTTCTTCGTTTTCAATGAAAAAAAAAATCCAATCTTGATCTCCGAAAGGCTTATCCTTCCCCCGCCGCAGCCCCCTCCCTTCGTCGAGCCCTTGTTTGGTTGGGGTTCGAAACCAACTCAGAACTTGTCGGGCATTCTTTCCAGCCAACTTCAAATAGGGGTGGGTTTGTTTGGTTTGAACAGAGGCTCAAACATGATTTGAAGGTCCTAGCTACGCCTAGCGTCCAATACAAAATCTGGAAAGCTGCAGGGATGACAAAAAGAGGGCGCTTTCCTGTGTTGCACTGAAAAAAAAGGACCTAAGAAAGACGCTCTTCTCTTAGGTTTCTTCCTCCCGCGCCCGCCGCAGCCCGGCCCGCCTTAGAGGGGAAGATTAGCAAAGCGAAAAAAGACAGAAGGAGTGAGAGCAGCATCTTATTCTCTTCGCGAGAACTTGCGGATCGGAGAAGCATTCGGAACGGGCTCCGCGTTCATTTCGTTGGCAGAAAGGATCTAATCCATTCGGGGCTTCGGGGAACCCAAAAACGAAGTCTTTTGACTTGGTTCATAGATAGAATCCATGATAGAGAGAGAAGAGATAGATGAACGATATCTCTTTTTTTTGGGGGGGCAGTTTTTGAATCAACCAAAGGTTGTAGTAGGGGCTTCATAGCTACTTTCATTCTAAAGGAAAGCGAAGAACCAACCTTTAGTCAATAGGAGCCCGACTTCCCTCTTTGCGACCTCATCACTTCCATTCAAGCGCAAACCCATTTCTTTCTTAGTCACCGGGCGGAACGCACCTTTGGTACTTCAGTAGGGCGAGCTTTTTGATAGTGACTTCTTTCGTTTGGTAGGGCTTTGAAAGGCAACTTCACTCTAGGAAAGAGCCGGAAACTCGAGAGGAGCGCCTTTCGAAGCGTTCGCCGGTAACCAAAGCGTCACGACATAATCAAAGGAGTGACGCTGAGTGAATCCAATCGTCAAGTAGGCATACGAACCAGTTTTGCTTTGCCTTAGACTCTATTAGCACAAAGCAAAGAGGGAGGCGGAATGGAGAAATGAAAGGGACAAGGGCGGTCTTGCTTGGCGCGAAGGCTGCTGGTTCGGGGGTAGGTTACGGTATTAAAGGTCCTCGGACTTCCAGGCGGTCTTTCTTTTTGGCAGCTGTTCACCGTTGGATCTCGCCAATACAGCCCCCTAACGTTTTCGTTACCGAGATATCTTTTTTTTTTCATTTTTTTGTTCCCAGGGATTTTTTGGGTAATCCGCTCCCATGCTGCAAACAGTCAAATCAGAACTGAACCTTGTTGCTCTTCTTTCTTTCCTCGTGGGCAGGAAGCACACCAGCAGCGTGCCTTGCGTGATTCTACTGTGTTTTTTGCACTTGACTGAGTGGACAGTTGACCGGAAGAGAACTTCGATTCGCCCGGCCAGCAGGCGGGCGGCGTGCTTATCTTGTGTGACAACACTACAGAGCGAGTGGCTCTTCTAGGCGGGCAGCTGTGTGACAACACTACAGAGAAAGCTGGGCTTTCGTGTAACATGCTATGGTCTCAACGCCCTTACGAGTTAGTGATGAGTTTCACGCGCTCTAAGCCCGGCCCCGCGCGCGGTTAGGAAGATTGGCCGCAATCTGAGCGGTACCACCCACCCTACCCTACCACCTATAGGCGGCCGTCCGTCCTACAGCCGCCCGAAAAGGAACTGCAGTAATCTTGAATAGGAATCCTACAGCGATAGATAGAATCCCCATAAAAATACCACTAGATCGAGCACCAGTGATTTCGTATCCGGTCAAAATCTTGGCTAATTGATCGAAGTGGGTAGCTCCAGTAGACCCATAGATCATGGAACAAATAGGGTGGGTAGGCCCAACCACCACACTCCACGTATAGACGCGAACCCCCCTCTTGACCGTACGTGCGACTCTCACCGCATACGGCTCGCACAAAGACTCCTAAATCCATCCCGAGCCTTTTCTTCCACCTCTCCTCTCCAATCCTCGATCAAACTTGCCTTTCCCAGGCGCTATGAAATGGGCGGTCTTTCCTCCGCCTATCGTATGTATCAGCTTGGCTTCGTCCAGAACCAAGGAGGCATTCTGGCGGGCGCGTGCGTGTAGGAAGGCCGACCACTACAGTTGCTAAAGGACGTTGACTACAAGCCAAGCCGGAAGCGACTCGCTTCTATTCTCGTTGGGATTGGATATAGATGGGGAATCTATAGATCGTAGTAGTTCGCCAACCTATCTAACTAACATACGATAGAATTTAACTTCATGGCATGGCCAAAACAAAAAGAGCTTTGCTCGGTTGGCCTTCCTACGCTGACGAATGCCTCCTTTCTCTTCTCTGAAGTCTACAACAAACAAGTGGGAGAGGCAGGATTCGAACCTACGTAGAAAAACTTCAACAGATTTACAGTCTGTCGCTTTTGACCACTCGGCCACTCTCCCCTTCCCGGGCCGAGGCCCCCCTCAATGGGTTCTCAGAAGGAGGGCGCCGCCCTGAATCAATCAAAAAAAAGCAACTTGATTGAAGAGAACTAATACTATTTATTAGCTTAGCTAGCGTTCCGAGAGAATCTAGTCATTTAGTCAGTTTATAACAATCTCTGTAAAGCAAGGGGTAAAGCTTCGTAGACAGCTTCCCCCTCATGTAGTCGTCGGCCTTCCCCAGCCTACCCTTCTCGAGCCTACAACAATAGCTTACGCTTCCCCAGCCTAGTCTACTAAAATAGGGCTACAGCAAGCAAGCTTTCCCCCTTTTTAATTACCAAGAACTTCGTTGCCGCTAGTGGCGAAGAAAAATTCTACCATCCCACCTAAAAACAACTCGGAGCCTAAAGAGACGAGAGTTCAGTCTACAAGAAGCTGGCGGAGCTTTAGCCATTGGATTACATCCATCTATCCTACCTAAACAGTAAGCCTTTTCTTGTTCCTTCTTCGAATGACGCTAGTAGAGAGAAATTCCTTCCGGCTAATGAAGATACTACTCCAGTCTTCCCATTCATTCCCAGTGGATCCTTCTTCCCCCTAAGAATTGAACGAACCAAGTTCACCTATACGAGAGTGAGGAATAAAAACCAAGAATCAACTTCCCACTTTTGATGTCCCACGATTCTGCTAATTTAGAAACTAAGGAGAAGGACAGGGGTTGCTAGGTCAGAAAAGCGATAACTAACAATTCTCCCCAAGTAGGATTTGAACCTACGACCAGTCAGTTAACAGCCGACCGCTCTACCACTGAGCTACTGAGGAACAAGGGACTTAAGGAAGCCGACTCTCGTTCTTTAGACCAACCTATGACCGAACAAAGGTTCGTCACTCTTTCTTTTTCACATACACCGGGAGAGTTGGTTACGAGAGCAAGCCCCTCCCCGGCCGGAGAGCCTCCAGGACAAGGGGGCGGCGGTCAACCATCCACTCTTGAGATTCATATTGATCAATCGATCTCCGCGTCCTGCCAGTTCGCTAAGTAGACTCACTTCTACCGAGGGGCAACAAAGGCTGGAACTATTCCTGCAAAAACAAGGGGCCTACTCGTCATCCTAGGAGTTAGCTGGTATGATAGAGTCCCCTCTCCGTCTGTCTCTCCGAGTTTCTACTACTAAGTAGCACTTCTGCTATTCAATCATAGATTCGATTCCGATCAAGCTGAAAAATCCCTAACAACTTGAGGTTGCTAGCGCCCTATCTATAGTCAGGGGAGGGGCCTTTTCTTGCTCGTTAGCGCAAACCTTTGATTGCAGCTAGCGCGCCCTCCTTCTTTCTCAAAATCACCTTTCTCGCTTGTTAGTCATTGAAGCCCCTACCTTTCTGGGATATTTGAAGAAGGGCAGGTTTGGAACCCCAACCTATACAAGGGGCTGGTCTCGATCTCGCTTGGTGGTGCCCTCTCGATGATTGTTGACTCAACATTGATTTCGTGCTTGAGTTGGAGGGCCCCCCTCCATCCATCGATCACGCGAGTACGCATCCAGTCAGCACATAGCGAACGAAAAAAGCATTCATCCTGGATTGGATTCTCTTCCTCAACAAAAATCTCTATCAATTGATTCCTATTCCTATTCATTCGGTCAAAGTCTCCACGGCCTTTTCAGGCCCCTTTACTGAGAGGCGCACCATGTTGATAGGAATCGGCAAAGACCTTCTTGTACACGTCCTCAAGGGCAGCATTCATGGCAATCATCACTAGTTTCTCCCGAGGGCATGGTATGGTTTTGTTCTTGGTGTTGTTTAATAGATGTCGAGTGCCGCTTTTCCCCGTCCGAGAATCTCCATCTGCTCTAAGTGGGCGAGCTAGAATCTTTATGTCAGGTTGGTTGTTCAAAAGACTTTCTCTTTACCCTTTGCATCTTCATCTTTTTGAAAGCCCAGACCCGGATCTTCATTAGTCCTATTTCTGGTGCAAAGCCTCTTCAATAAAGACCTCTTTCTCTCTTTCTTTTCTCCCCATTTCTCATTTTGTTGATTGAAAGAGGATAAGCGCTATCCATTGAGTAAAGGGAGGGTTTGCTACAGTGATTCGGGCGGTTGGTGGGCCCTTCGAGAGTTGCGGGTCCTTGTCGCTGCATGAGTGGTAGCTCACGCTCAAAACTCCTCCGACACGAGTCCTAGTCGTTGCGCTGCGGCCCCTTTCCCGGCTTCGCTTGCGCGATTTGCACTTCTGATTGGGTCCATCCATCCCCGACCCTAATGAATCGAGTATGAAGGGGTCAGTCAGTCAAGTGGTTCGGGTTCTCGGTCGGTTCCCGTTCGCCTGCCCCCTCATAGTCCATTAGTGGGTAGGGTGGTCAACTTAGAGGGCGCCGGCCTCCTCTTCAGACGTGTCCTCGACAACCTGGCGGTTGTTCGGTCGCCGCTTTTGGGGGCGGGTGTGCTTGGTCGCTGGGCTTTCCTTTTCCTCAACCAATTCGGTTGGTTGTGTCAGCCTGGTCGACCATTTTGTGTTGAGCTGGCTGGACAAAGATAGATTGAAGGGGCGTATAGCGTTTGAGTTCAAGTGGCACAGGACCTTCGATCGACCATGGGGCGTATTCTACCCTTACCGAATTCATTCTATTGAAGCGTAACGTAAAAAAAAAAGCTCCTTCTCATCTTGCATTTCTTTGGTTTGGAAGTTCCAGAATGTTGTCTGTGGATTTCTAACAAAGGAAAGCCCCCTTATGCCATTTGAAAGATTCAAGTTCCGTGCTGCTCGCCACTCCCCGAGGCCAAGGACGGGGTCGAACCGTCATTCCAGGATTTGCAGTCCGATACATTTCCATTATGTTACCTAGCCAAACCCCCCACCTCATGTGCCAAAGTCAAATGATTGTTCTTCCGTCCCCGCTCCTTCTTTTTCTACATATGCGGTGGCGGGCGGAGCGCTCTATATGACCGGCGGCGGGTTACCAGAGAAGAGGGGACAACTTCTTTCTCCCTTGCCTTGCTCAATCTTCCTTTTATGATTGAAAGTAGCAAGCCACTCCACTACTGGTACAGAGGCCAGATAGAAGGTTGCTCATCCAGCGGATCCATTGTTTATGCGGCAGTGCGATGCAGCTGAAAAAGGTAAGCCCCTTTTTTTATTAGGTTGGGGAAAACTCCAAAACTAGGGTTCCGCTTACCAACTAACAAAAAAAAGTTTTCGAAAGGGGCACCCCTACTAGTGTGACCCCTAAACTACAAGCTAGCGCGCAACGGCTTTTCAGCCGTTGTTGCTTGCTGGCTCGAAAATAAATCTCTCTTTCGCCTCTCCCCCCTGTCTCTATTCTGATTGATTCGCTTATTCCTTCGCGCAAGCGCTTGGTTCGCCCCTTGTTGTCTTGCATTTTTTTTGTGATCCTCTGCTTCAGTCTGCGTTTTTCGGATAGCCGGGATCCGACGTAGATTTCCGATTGAAATGTCAGCTCCGGGTTTTGGGCGGCCCATCAGGTTAGTTCAGCTATCACTGCTGGAAGCCCCTGCGCTTGTTCGGCTGCGTACTCCCTGTCCGCCTATCTCACACTCCCAAAGCATATTTATTTTTCTCCGGCTTCGTGCAGATAGATGTTTGCCGGGGGAGATTGGTGCTCCTTGAGGTATGCCCTTCCGGTGGGTTGTTCCCTTCTCTGTCTTTTCCATCCAGTGCCCGCACTGCGTCAGAAAATCTTCGTCTTCGATCTCTTTTCGCAACGCAATAAAAAGAAAGAAGTCTAACTGTTAGTCTCGAAGGCAGTCAACGTGTCAGCCATTCTTCTCCCATTAGACTTTGAAATCCTTTGCTCTTTTTCATTCTCTCTTCCCTCCCTCTACTTTATTTGACAGGGGCGGAGAATACCACTCTATCAATACCAAGAAGAAAGTGGCAATTCAGTTTCAAATGGTTTGAGCTTGGAAGCACCCTGCTATCTATCGATAGGGGAGAACAGACTGCTATTGGCTGCTTCGCCTATCTATTCTATGTTGGCCGGCTTGGAGACATCAGAAGAAGACCATCATCTCTATCCGGGTACGATCATAGCTTCATTCATTCCTTGAACCTTGGGGAACACCATTAGCATTGAGGTCAATCACCACACCACCTCTATCATACATACGACATTACATGACTCGAGAGTGCATGGTCAAGAGAGACCTAAAGGGCCTACGTTCCGCTTGCAGCCAATACAACCACAACCTAACTTGCACTAGATTCAACAACCGAAGCTACTAGGAGTCCCGAGAGGACGGCATCCTCCTAACATAGTTAGCAGTACTGAACAAGCGAGTTATCGGTCCGGGGAAAGAGAAAGAAAAGGACCGCCTTTGAAAAAAAAAAGGAACTCGCAACACTCGCTAGGCCTTCGGAACAAAGGGGATTCTGTTCATGCTTCAGACGATCTGGCTAATGTTATATACTTATATCTAATGTTAGACTCTTCCTCTATTAGAAAGGCGAACCTATAGGCCTGTTTTAGCGCGTTTCAAAAGGTAAGCGGTTAGGTTGACTTTGTTGGGAAACACTACTAAGGACCGGGTGAAGAATGAAAAACGTCTGGAGTGAAGGGATCTGTGGAATCTTCGAAGGGAGCGGCACCTCCGAAGCCGATCCTTTTGCAAACTTCGTCTTTTGTCTGAGAGATTGCTGCAAAAAGATAAAAGAATTTGTTAGACAACAAGTGACACAACAATAATGTTTTGAATTCATGTTGAAAACAAATTGACTCTTTGCTTCGGAGGTGCCTTTTTGGGTGCATTTTTAATGGTCCTGTATCCCCTGTTCGAGATACTTCAGGATAGCATCTAGACAGCAAACCGTTCTTCACGGTAGCTGAATACCCTCCTCCAGCCTTACCCGGGAAGACTTTTCTTCCTCTCTCCTCTAGAACCCCTATTTTGTACAGGCTAAACTGTTCAACTAACAGTTCGATCAGGCGAGCACTGAACCCCATACTTTATGTATGGCTTTCTTTCAATTCAGAGTTTCAAAAAGCATTTCTTAATGAAAAACTGAATACCCGAACCCTCAGAGAGACCGGCTATGGGGAATATATATTTTATAGGAAGGCTAAAACTTTTGTATTACCCGGTATTATTATAGATAATCTTTTTTTTTCATTGGTAGTCTCGTTGGATCTTGTGCTAGAAGAGCTTGTTCGAGAATCTGCTCTTAGTCTTTCCTCCTTTCCCGGTGATGTTGGAATAAGCGGTGGTGGAGTATGAGTTGTGAAAGAATAAGCTGCACATGAAGGCACTGTTACAGAATCTGCTGCTATTGAATCCAAGCCAATTGAATCAGCAAGCGCAGCTCTTGGTCTTACCGCGGTTTTAGTATGAGTACTCGTAGCCGCTCTTAGTACTCATCCCAAGCACAGAGAAGACGCTCTTGGTGTGACAGTAGACGGTCTTTTAAATAAGCATTGTTTGCAAGCTAACTCGAAAAAGAATAAGAGAAGAAAGCTGGTAGTGGTGCTTGGACCCTAGCGTAGATTCCAGCTGTCCGTGTTGAATGATCGATGAGTTTTTACTCTACCTTGGGTCAAACTGGAGCTGGTGTTCAGTGTCGCCAGAAAGGTACAAGATAATAATTTCAAGGAACTGTCTTTGTTCACCACGAAGTTAGTTGATCGAGAACGCAAGGCCCCATAGAGCTTAGCATTTTTAGATCGAAAGGTCTTGCGAAGCCGGTCAACGTATGGAAAAAATGCTCTTTTTTACAACACAGTGGAATGGATATTTTGTGGGTGTTCAGTGTACCTCGACCTAATTTATTCAAGCGTTTAGGTGAGTTCGTAAGTATCTTGGTGCAAAAGCAAAATAAACTCCGGGTGACTGGATCGCCCCGGCGGGGTACACTCCAAATCTGCTTACAGGGGGGATTGGGTTGTTTTCAATCTATTTGGTTGAGTTGGAAACTAAAATATCATAAGTAAAGGGATTCACCCATTAACTAGACGGGCATACGGTCTCGATTATTTCGAGACCTTTGCTCCTGTTGCCAAACTTCACTCTATCCGCGTTGCGTTGTCCTTTCCATTGCAGTTAACAAAGACTGGCCTCTTCACCCACTTGATGTCAAGAATTCCTTTCTGTAATGGAGAGATTCAGGAAGAAGTCTTTATGTTACCGCCACCTGGATTCATACCACAGGGGGATAAAGGGAAAGTATGTCGATTGAAGAAGGCTATATATGGATTGAAGCAGTCCATTGACTAAGAAGAGGGCCTGGTTCGAAAAGTTTAGCAGTGCTGTACAAGAGTTTGGTTTTCAAAGAAGTCATGCAGATCATTCTGTATTTGTCAGGAAGAGAAAGGAGGGGACTACTGTTCTAGTGGTTATGTTGATGACATTGTCCTTACGGGGGATGATGTCGAGGCAATAAAAAAGTGGAAGGTACATTGTTGTAAGGCCTTTGAGATCAAGGATATGGGAACTCTGAAGTACTTCCTAGGAATTAGAAGTTGCTTACTCAAAAAGGGGATATATCTATCCCAGAGGAAGTATGCTGTTGAGCTTTTGAAGGAGACTTGTTTTGGGGGAGCCAAGCCTGCGGATACCCCGAAGAAACAAAATCATTGTCTTTGTTCCGATCAGGGAGAGCTCCTAAATGATCCTGGTATGTATAGAAGACTCGTGGGTAGGGTAGACTTATCTACTTGACTATCACCAAACCGGATCTTGTATATGCGGTTGGTGTCCTTAGTCAATTTATGCACTCTCCACTTCTCTCTCATCTCGAAGCTGTGTACATAATTCTGCGGTATCTTAAGTCGTCTCCTGGGAAAGGTCTTTTATATACCTCTTCTCCTCTTCTAATAGACATCTTCTTCTTTCTGCCTATGAAGATGCGGATTGGGCCGGCTCACCGACGGATAGGAGGTCTACGAATACGACTGGATACTGCACATTTTTTTGTGGAAATCTTGTGACGTGGAAGAGTAAGAAGTAAACAGTTGTCGCACGGTCGAGTGCAGAAGCAGAGTAAAGAGCAATGGCTCACACTGCTTATTTGGCTGAAAACCTTACTAAGTGAGCTTGGAGTTGAGGTGTCTCATCCTATGAGAATGTTCTGTGATAATCAAGCAGCAACTCACATTGCCTCTAATCCGCTTTTCCATGAGCAAACAAAGTAGCCTTACCTTATTATTAGAGAAGGGCATTTTGTTCGTGAAAAGATAGCCATGAAAGCTAATTAGACTCCATATGTGAAGTCTGAAGACCAGTTGGCTGACATCTTTACTAAAGCTCTTAGGAGAGATCATATGCGCCACATTGCATCCAAGCTGGGCATGATATATATCTATGCGTAAGCTTGAGGGGGTGTTGAGAGAGCGTTATGTTGTACTTTTAGTTGAGGGTAGATTAGACAATGCACTCGCGTCTATACATACGATATGATGTTCTTCCTCCTATCCTAATCTTACACCACTTCAACTTCTGTTTTCCTTCCAGGAAGAAAAACCTAGCTTTCATCTTCTGGTCCAAAGACAAAGGCAGGAGCTTTCCAGAGAGTTACTTACTCATAAGAGAATGCTACTACAGGGAAGGGGGAACTCTTTATAGAGGAAGGGATTCGTGTACTGATTGCTTGCCTTAGCTTCCTTCTAATGCTCGAACTACACTCTCAAATTTCCCACCGCAAATAATAAACTGAGTCGCTAAGCGCCGAATTGCCCTTCTGTCATTCTTATCAGCCCCTTTAGGATATGATATTCACTTCGCTCTATGAAATTCCATATGTCGGTGTACCTAGGCAATTCCCCTGTGTCTACATCAGTGACGGCCCTCCTACCACTGGCTTGAAAAACATTAGCTTGATTGAACTGCTTTTGACGTACTTGCAGGATATAGTGAAACTGCCTCTCCTCCTGCTTCTATCGCTTCTATCAAAGCAGCTCTATTTATATCCCCATCCCCTGGGAAGCCTTCGTTAGTGCTCTGACCTGGCACGGGCTGCCCCGAATGGATAAGTAGTGGGTTCGTACAAGGTAGCATCATATGGGGAACCCTATTGTTTCTTTCTTCTGTCCCCGATATTCTAATGATCTGATCCGATTTTGCCTCTCAGCTAGCCCCGCTCCATCCTTCGGCCCTTCCCCTTCTTGCCTAATAATTATTGCTTCAAGTTCACTTGCCTTTTGCAATTCCACAAATTTCGTGTAGTAATTCGGGTTGTTGATCTACCGAACTCGAAATGGCTTTCTCATATCGGGGCGTTCCGGTGACGTTCGATCGCGGTACCCCGCTGCATAAAGCACTACAATTGGTTTTTCAATGGCAAGTGCCGGTCGTCGAGTGGCTGAACCAACCCCTACGGCGGATCCACGTACTGATGAATGCCATCCATCCTTTATCGAGTAGCCTTGACTATTCTAAAACCCTTGCTGATTAGATAGCCTGAAAAAGATCGACCACGATTTTGATTTCTGACTGCCTATGCCTCTAACGATGCATCGGGCAAACTGTAACTAGGTGCCCTACTCCTACCCCCCCTGTTCTCACCTTCGTCTCAGCTGCCTCCTCTCCAGCTTGCTCTATTACCTATGCAATCACAGCTCAGTAATGGACTGGTGAACTAAAATGGAACGCTGCTGGGAGAATTGCGACTGATGAATCGCGATCAGCCGCTGATTCCCTTGCCGTTAGATCCGTGCCTCAAGACTCTGCTACTGGGACTCGGTCGGAAGAATCTACTGCAGCCATCTTTACCCACCTTTATGAATTCTAACCTCAACCAGCCATGACAAGGCCGAATTTATTAGAACCCGTTGTTGTTTAGAAAGACCGGGAGCTGGGAAGGACGCTCACTCATACTGACAGAAGGCATTTTTAAAGATAGCGGACAAGCAGAAGAACAAATACACTGGTTGGTAGCGCTAACGACCTCCATAGCATAAGGGGGGGAAGTGGACGTTTCTTCTGATCAATCAAGTGCCCTTCCCTGGGAGGGTGAGAATAACTAGTATTGGTTCTGTTTCTTTCATTGAAAAATCAATGTTTTGGAATAATATAGTATAGTGTTTAAGCTGCGTTTACTACAAATGGGCTGAGCCCGGATCTCATTAGCTTGGCCCCAACCGGAGGGACTAGAAGGGGGAAATAGCCAGGCGCCAGAGAACCAAGCTCGCTCTCACTACTTATGGATAGACGTGGGTAGGATAATAGGTTGGCCTCCTGTTGAAGAAAAAACACTCTCGACGAGCCTTGACCGGGCGGGGTAGGCAGAAGTTGATCCGGTAGATCGACTAGCAGTTTCAGCTACTGCTCGTGATAATGATTTTGCTTATTCTCTTCTCACAACGTGCCTAGCTATTATGTTCTGACTCATGCATTTGCCGGTAAAGCACGTCCAAAGTGATTCGCGCTTCCAAAGAAAGAAGGACGCCCGCCTTCAACTCATCATATGGCTATGCTTATGCGCGAGAACTTGTGTACATACAATCATGAAAGAGCATTTCGAGATGGAAGCAAATACTAACTTACAATGAAATCACAGACTCAGTCACTCTCAAGGCAAGGTAGCCCAACTTCTTTCGCACCGCTTTCACAGCCCAAGAGAGAGCTCAGCGAGGCAAAAGATTTAAGACTAAGCCTTGGGTTATTATGGGTCACTACCTCTTAACCTCATAGTAAAGAAAGGGAAGTCCGTCCATCGGCAGACATCAGACATGGTGGTCGGCATCTTCATAAAACCTCTTGTTCACAGGGGCATCAGCCGAAGTAATTTTCTCAGCGACGATGGCTACATAAGAAAGAAAATGAAATTCCAACATGTGGCACAGGAGTAAAGGATTGTTTGCTTCCAAGTCGATTGCATGTATGATTTTCCCGATTGGAATTCTAGAAATTTACCTTTTCCGGACTTAGAGAACAGAAAGAAAAACAGGCATAAGTCCGCGGGATCTTGGTACACTCAAGCAAGTACAAAGGAATTTTCCACTGAATTAAGGAAGGTTTCATAGACAGAGGATCAAAGCAATTGAGAACGATGCGACTCAAAAGAGCTTCCACTGACCCATAACCTGGATTTGGCAATAAAGGAAGAAGACGGTAATGAATAAAGTCAATCGACGGCACGAAACTCATGCACTCAAGCACAGCTGATGGGGGGGGGTGACCAGGACCAGAGAGAAGGGGATATCTTTACACTGGAGGAAAGAAAGACTCAATCAATGGGTACGAGGTAATGATATTCCTACAATGGACTGACTACGGAGACTTTTCTAGATCAAAGTCTTGTGGCGTTTCATTGTCTCGCGTTCAATTGAAATTTTTGAGTTGCAAACTTGGGATTTTACGGTGGATTTCCGTTTTGCGACCCCTGAACTCCTGGCATTTACCTAATTAACATTTTATTAAAAGACATCTCTATTCAAGGGAATTTTTTACTAGCCGATACCCACGACAACCTGCATCAACCATCAGTGATGTCCTTTAGACGACTTTTGTTGTGTTTAGTCGTAGCACCACTTCACTAAGTGATATAGACGGTATTCTTTTTATAGCAGGCGAAACGGCATTGAATAGAGATGACTTGCTGGATGTTCATCCCTAGCAAATGTGGCTAGGGCTGCAAATGGTTTGTACTCTAAAGGTGTGTGTTAATGTGAAGATACTTTTTTTTTCCGAAAGTGGGGGGAATAGCCTAACTGGAAGCGCCCACTGGCTTAAGATCTTGTGAAAAAACCTGTGACGATCGATCTTCAAGCATTGGAAAAATCCAAATAAATGGAGGGATCGTCCCCTTTTCTTTTCTGGATGCGGGAGGGCTTTCGTACCAAACCTGTGGCTGAATGGTTAAAGCATTCCTTGTTCTGACCGCAGCACCCCGCCTATTCTCCATGAGCCATGTGGTACTACAAGTTATAAATCTGTCCCTAGGATTGAGAGCAAGCTGTAAACCCACACAACTAGTAGACAAGACAAAGCCGCTTTTATTTTATAGGAAGATGAGCGGAAAGCGCACTCAACGCCAGGTACGTCTGCCCTTCATCAAGCTTAGGTAGGCTCAAGCCACTTCCACTTTACCTAAAGTGTGATGTGAAGACAATTCTTTCAATAGGCTTCAGTCTCCCCCAGGAGTGATCTCTTTTCGAACATAGGGGCGCGCAAACGCTTTAAAAACTCTAGTAGCGACTAGCTCACTAGCCGATAGAGATGCTACCTCAGCAGCGGAAAAAGCAGCCTAATACTAAAGGATGAAAAGCAAGAAGCGGAGCTTTACGAAGCGAGCAGCAGACTAGCTTACGCCTTGCTAATGACATAAGTCAAAAGACCAGCTTCAAAGCCATCCCACAAATTCCGTCTAAGATAATAGGCCTAAGCCTTCCAGAGAGAATTCCCTATTGATAGACTTGCCGATAACCTTTGGCTAATAGATAGACATTATTAGTCTGAACCCCATCTCTCCTCCCTTCAGTTCAGGGCTTCTTCCATCAGGTCATTCTCTGGGGTAAAGTCTGAAGATAACTCATCTTCAACCTTTGCTGATAAAGAAGGAATTTCTCCTGGAATGGTACTATAAAAGGGAACCCAATAACCTCGATCTCCGAACCAACTTACCGACTGGACGAGAGACAGAGTCCGCCCGGAAGGTAAGCTACTACTGGAACTCAAAGCGGGGTAAACATTGCATGAGGGACCACAAGACAAAATAAATGGAAAGCGTACCTTACGTTGGATGGAGAGACGGACAAAGAGAAAAAGAAGAACCAATGTTTCCAGTCGAAGAGGCGGGCGCATATAGCTTATTCTAAGTATATTATGAAACAGGTTACCCGGACCTATAAATAGCCCACGGACGTTTTCAACCCAATCAATCTTTTTGAAGCCTTCACTTCACCGTTGAGCGCTTAGTCCCGCCAGAAGGAAATTATAAACTTCTTACCAACGCGGATTAGTTCTTAAGACTGCTCCGCTCACTAGGATACCGTCTTACGCGGTACCCGGTCTCAGACCGGACAGAACAAAACTACTCTCTAGCTCCTTCTATAGCTAATCGAGGAGAAGTTCTCTAGACATCCCTGGTTGTTACCGTTTTAGGAAGTCAACTCTTGCCACTCCTACCTCTGGTTATCAGGCCAAAATAACCTCGATTTTAGTTCTCAATAGAGGGGAATTAGTAATTCTCTATTGAGGGGAATTAGTAAATGCCATAAGATCCCGTGCTATCGGAGATCTAGGCACAAGCTCCCATCCATACTAAGTCTTAGCCTCTTCTCCATACAAAAAAAAGGGTGTTAAGCCAAGCCCGTGGTCGACTTCAACGAAATTCGTTACATTGCCCCTACTGAATATGACTATTCGGTGAGTGCTGTGATCAGGGATGTCCAGTGGAACTTTAATGATATTGTTACTTCAATACCCGCTGCTCTCCAGGAGAGAATTCGGGGAGTACATCTTAAACTCTATAGCCGGGGTCATGATACTCTTCGATGGTTTGGTTCTTCCTCTGGGATAAAAAAGAGATAGAGGCGGAGCACTTAGAAGAGCTCAAGGAGTGCTTAGGCGTCTGTCGCACGACTTGCCGCTGGTCAAAGAATCTTTCACTTCCCTTCGGGGACCGGCCATAACCTTGCTTTCAGTCCCCTTTAAGCAAGTCCTCATCGTCGTCTTAGTCACTTTCAGACGAACTAGTCTTCTATCTTAAGTAGGAAGATTAACTAAAAGGACTCTCCTCCTCCCACTTAACAAAGGGAATACCGTCTTAGTCTATTTGTGTGGAGGGCAGCTTCACAAACTCTTCTCTATCTCCAGTGACCGATGGGCCCTTAAGGCAATCCGCATATGATCGGGTGGCCGCACCAGCAGCAAGCTGCTTTTGTCGACTCTCTTCAGCTGGTACCAGAAACGGGGAAGGCTTCTTCATCATCTGCGTCATCTGGTTGTAGTGGAAAGGGAGCGGGGAAGGAGCGCAGGCTGGGGTCGGGCTAGTATCTTTTCTTTTTCTACGCGCAAGGTAACAAGACAATCATTGAGCAAGTGATCTCTTTCCATAAGTGCCTTTTTGGGGGTTTCCCATTTCCCAATAGTAAAGCTCCTAAAGCCAAGCTTATTTAAGTTTGACCTGAAAAAAAGTTTCAGTGCTGCCCACTTTTTTTTAATTTGATTGTGAGGCAATCCTCAAGCAAGCTTTAAGTGATAGGGGGGGAGTAATTTTATGAGTGTCTCCCAGTCCCTCTTTACCAGTAGTTTCTAAGATTCTAGAGATGGACAATAAAGCTAAGGAGGAAATTTTTTTTCAATGCGGGACACACCCTTTTTCATGCATACGCATACATTAGGATCCTCGGAGTAAACGGGGTCCAAGCAAGAAAGGCATTAGGAGTGGATCTGAACCCGGACGACTGGGGGGGAGATCTGACATATCGGTATGAAGCTTTTAGTTGGAGGCTGAGCATTAGATCAAGAGAGTGCATTAGCCTATCAAGACTAAGTCGAAGACTATCAATCCCAAGGTCGGCCTACAGATATCACTTTTAGGTCTCCTTCTTTCCACGCTCCCTGAGAAGTTATTCTGGTTGGTTATTCTTTAGTAATGCATTGGTGCCTGACCCTTTGCAATCAACTTTCATAGGTATACCTTTGACGCATCTCTGAAAAAGCAAATCTCAATGCTTCTACTGCTCCCACCTGCGACCCGGTCGTTCTTATTGTCTCTGGAATCGCTTTAAAAGCGGATTTAGTCTTCCTTTTCTTTTCCATTGAGTGTTAAAGTTCCGCACCTGTGCGGGATTGATTTAGCTCAGAAGCGCCCTCTCTTTCACAGCCGAGGAGTGAGTTTTCATCGATGAGCTTAAGTAAGCGTTTTTGACTACTACACTTTGTTGATGCAACGAACTCTTTTTATTCCACGAGCAGACACCTTTCGAGAGAGTCTTCCAAACCTCGGCTTGCTCTTTTGACCTACCTTGAGAAGGGAAATTCCTACGAGATGATTAATGAATGTAGGTCAGATCTCTATAATTCGCAGTAGGTGTGTATGCTCCCCTAAGGCGAGAGCATTTGCTTCTTCTACTGACTCAACCATGTCTTTCTTCATTGACTGCTTCATCAACAGAATCGCCGGAATCAACCGGCTCTACTGAAGCAACTACTCGCTTTGGATCTGCAACTTGAAGATATTCATATAGGCATAGGTAAAGATATGGTCAAAGGCAATCGCAGTGGTTGTTTCACCCCAGAGTATATTCACTCATAGCAGATACAAAGGCAGGAGCAACCAGCTAAGTAAAAGCAGCAGAGAGTAGCTATACGGGGGCAGCAGAGCCCGTTGATTCAGAACCACCTATTTCTCCATAAGGGCCTCGAGCCCCAGGCATAAGTAGGTGAATCCACAAAACCACTAGCAGAGGTGGAGGCACCAGTGATGAAAGCAGTGGAAGAGTCAGTCGCCTTTTCTGGCTTTCGTGATCGAATCGTAGCCAAACCAAAGTCTTTTCCAGGTTTTGAAATATCAGGTTCGAAAGGACCAGGAAAGATCAGCTGTTCGCTCTTCTTCAAGGAGTGAGGGATAAAAAGTACAACATAAATGGTAGTGTACTTTTACTGGTTCAACCAGCTCGAAACGCTTTCTTCATCACAATACAATCCCTCCTCTTCATTTATCATAAGGGCTTTCTACTAAAGAAAGGAAGCCATAGAGAAGAACTAATGGGCAGACCTGACCGCATAAGACTACTGGAATAGAAAAAAGTGCAGGGATTCACTGGCAGTGAAGGCAACCAAGGGAGAGGAATCATTCAATTTACTAGTTCGGGAGCTCATCAACTACACAACCAGACCAAGGTTTGGTGTCGCCCCAAGCTTAACAGATTATTGTCATTCATTCCATTTTGATTATAAAAGAGGGAGTCATGTTTCCCTTTCAGTTAGTGGTAAAGCAAAAGAACAAACCTCACTTCGTCGATCATCGAATGAATAGTGAGTAGCTTCATGGGGACGAGACAGGAAAGATCGTTCTTGACTTGCCTATCCGCCCCCCCATTCCACGGGCATGAACAGCCTTGGCAGTAGATAGACGGATTAGGACTTTTTCCCACTCATACCGGGGTTGCAAAAAGTTTTTTCGTGGCTTCAATAGTAGAAGAAAAGAAGTCCAATCAATGCAGCTTTCGTGGTTCCCAGCCTAAAGATCCTATCCTCTTGCTGCCGGAGCTGTTGATGGCACGGGCAAGCCAGTTCATGAATGAATGGCGAGTTTTCTATTTACTATCAGATCTTTCCAGCGAAGGAAGCTTCTTTTAGAAGGCCTTGAAAGGCAATTGCTACCGGTGGGGAAAAAATTGAATCAACGGCATCGAATGCAAGCTCTGAGAAAGTTTTATTCTTATTGTTGGACTACAACGACCTCACTAAGATTCTTATACTCCTCTTCTTGTCTTGATATCCTGGTTAGGAACATCAAGTTCCATCACAAAATCGGTTCCAGCAGCCCCTCCGCGAATCCATCCAGACTGTAAGCTACCAGTATCCAGAACCCACACAGGGCACTGTTGGTAGGTCCAATTTGCACCAAGGTCATAACACTTCCAAAGAATTCCAAAGCGGTATTGATTAATATCATATACCTCTTTAGGCTTCCATGAGGTCTGACAAATGGGCTGATTGAAGAAATCGGATAGATTCACATCCCGCTTCATCTTAAGAAGATGATACTCCTTGATCCACCGGAGCCACAGCAGCATCCACTGATACAACAGTGTTCTCTCCAGGTGCTCACGTTGCGCATCTGTGACCATGTCATCCGGGAACATAGAAAGTTGTTCTGGTTCAAGTTCCGCGAATAAGCACTCAACTATTCTTCCCCTCAGGTAGGGATTGAGAGGCTTTCCTCTTCCAATCCACCACTCTAAAGGTAGTTCCTGACCTCCAAATGGTTTCTGAACTGCTGCCTTAAGTCTTTCCCATCTTTTAGATTGGACTGACTTAAGACGAGCACGAACCCTATACCCCGCACCTCCCAAACGCTGAAGTACACTTATATTCTTAATATTGTACTTAGCGCTCAGTTGGCATAGACCAAGGGTTGACCTACACATTGTTAGAGCCTTAAGATAAATTGGAGACAGGTCAACACTTAGACCATGAGTCCAAAATCTCTTGGCAAACTCAAGGGTCCCGTTATCAGAAATCAATGATTTTGATAATGATATAGGGATTTCCAAGAGAATCTAACAATTTTCGATATTCAGTTGCAACTAGGGAATCACAGATGACAACATCGTCACCTAAGATAGCATAGTCCAAAAAGGGAGTATCTTGATTCGGGTAGACTTGAAGTGCTGCTAACCATATTATATAATGGTGCGAGAGTGAGAAGAGTGACCAAGAGCCGTAATAGCCCAGTGCCTGACCAGCTAGGAATTGAACTTCAACAGGTCTCCTAACCAAAGGATGACCTAGATAGAAGGAATTCAATCCTAGAGCACCATTGACGATGGAACTCGCAAGTGTGGGACCCCAAATCATAGACATGAGGTCATGAATCACACTGAGAGGCCACCGATCCGTCGCAGAAGAGAGATCAAATGAATAAACTTTATAAAAAAAATCTCTTTTCACGCAACCTATACAACGGGCGGGTCTGATCAAACGTTCCATCACAGGGGAGGGGGGATAAAACCAGCATCGCCCCATCATGGACTGGTCGGAGCAACCTCTGCTTTAGGTAGTTACCTATAGCAAAGATCCTCCTTTTACCATTACCCTCTATCACTTGACACAATCGACCAGATGTCAGAAAAACTGACTGGTAGGCAGGAAGGAAGGGAGGCAAAATGATAGCCTACACTCTTCTCATACCAATCCAAGTCAGAATTAGCGAAACTGGTATTCATCTTATCATGTGGATATAAAATCCGATGATAAAATAGAATACAAGGAGAGAATACACCTTCTGGAATTGAATGAATTTTATTAATATTCCAAGCGAAGGCTGCGATCTCATGTTTCAAATCCGCGAAAATATTCGCTGGATAACATGGGGCCTCATCCTTTGGAAGGATAACAGACTTGGGAGACCGAGGAGGGGCCTTTTCCCGAAGCTGCTTTCCACCATTGGAGTACTCTTCCAAGTCGGTTCCCATCTCATTCCCTTATTCAAAGGAATGGAGGTGATCCAAGGAAAATACCGAGCTGAAAGTACCGGATAGGATTCTTTAATCCTACCAAGTACCTCTTTTAGACTATCCACCTCCTCAGTCGGAGAAGTAATGCTCTTGAATGTAGCTTTGCTCACTTTAGCAGCTAATTCAATGAGCTTACTCAATCCAAACAAATAACGATATAATAGAACAAGTCTATAAGCTTCCTCATCCCGCCGAAGAATCTTCCAGCAGATCTTCTTAGGAATGATTCTAGGTAACCCGGATCGCGTCAGTGAGACTGGAACAGAAAGAACCTCATGCCGGTCAAAAGAACCAGCATAGTGTCGTTGTAACGACACCCAACATTGCTTGAAATATAGCGCAACTGTAAGGAGGTTAGTTTTCCGTTTCAATTGGAAAACTCTTTTCACCAAGTCGACTGCACAGAGTCCAACTTCTACTGAAAGGGAGGAGGAGATTACTAATGAGACCCGAAGAAAGAGTCCCTTTAGTAATCCAGTGTGTTCAAACACACTGCGCCAAGAAAATAGAGGAACCCTCTCTGCACTTAAAAATCAATTTTTAATCATTTTAACTAAAATATTTATATTAATAGGCAATTAGAAAGTCCCTCGATCCTCTTCTCTCCTTAACACCTTCCACGAAGGAAGGTGAGGGGAGGCGCCTGCGCTCCAAGTCCAGGACATGAGAACAATTTAAGTAATTGAAAAGTTGTTCACATGAGAAGTAGTGGATCCTATATAGGAGGGATTATTAGTTTCCTAATAACCTCTCTCCACCAAGAGCCGTGCTTCAGATGGCAACACAGCTATCTGAACACAATTCTATGTGCTCAGAATAAACCGTGAGACGGAGCAGGAATTACTCCTTCCACCCAGGGAATGAGACCCTGGATGGTGCCCTCCAAATCTGCTTACAGGAGAAACTACACCTGATCTATTTATTGCTCATAATGAAATCAAAGGGCGTAGCAAATGGGGTAGCTATTACGCTTCGTGCGTAGTAAAGAGAAAGGAGAACTCTTCCGTTGGTTACTACCTTAGGGCGTTCCGCCTTAGAGTGGATCCAAGGTACGGGAAAGACAGGACCATACCTGCTTCCTTATCTTCTTATTCCCCCATTCCGTGGATTAGTTCCAACATCAAGACCGGTGGAGGAGAACTCAAGTCAATGCGCTTACCAACTCCTTATTGACCTTCAAATCGATTATCTGGACAGGATAAGAGCAAATGAACCCCCCTCCCTATTGTCTATTCCTCCTCCTGGCTTACCGCCGGTGGGCATGAACTAGACCTGTTCTCAACGCTATCTATTGGTGCTTTCGGCATAGGAAGTCTCACCGGTTGATCCAGCACCTTGCTAAGCATCCATTTCAGTTCCATAGCCATAGCCTTGTGTAGTTCCAGCTGATCCAGTCGATTCATAAGTTTCAAGCCCCTTTTCCTATATACACGCCACCCTCCCCCTTCCTTGGTTGGAGCTATGTATTCACCTTCGCTTCCATTCAGTTCAGTTTACGGCAATTTACACACTGCCATTGGCCTGAGCCAAGTAATATCTTGCAATAGAGATTTGCATAAGCTCCACAATTTTTAAAACGATAGGGATCACGCTGTATTATTTGAGGACCTGGTGAAATCTCCCTCCCAGGAGAAAGCAATGCCCCAAAACCCAAACTGGCTACATTTGCTAGTTTCTTCTGTTTCAACATCTTATAAGCTGAGAATAAAACACATACATGGTGAATCCCCAGCAGGCATCGAGTCCTCTACAGCATCGTGAACCTGGTGCAGCATGCCCCATTTGAAAAATGGGAAGGTGAAGATGCGGGCAAGCATGAACCCGACGAGAAAGCAACTGTCTGAGGAGTTGCCGGAGAAGTCCGAAAAGGCACAGCAGCAGGCCGGCGAAGTAAAAACAGGAAGACCAGGAACTTAGAGACCATATGGGACGATGGATTGCAGGATTCTATACCCACATTTTGAAAAGTTCTGTTAAGTTCTTAGTAGTAGCAATCGGCGAGCCTTTCTTCTTTTACTTCACATAACTTTTCGGACATGCTTACTTCATCTTTACTGATATTTGATGCATACACCTGTGGTGCTGGAGTCCAATTTCTTTCTTGTATTGGACTTGCCTACATATCCAGTTCAACCTCGGAATCAAGCCCATTATGATAAGGAAGCAGCCTCTCTTTCTGTTGCCGGTCAGCCTCAAAATGTAATGGCTAGCTCGGATAAGAGCACTTCAAGCTATTCAAATAGATCCAGTCCAGAGAAGTGGTGTCTTACTGGGTCGGCACTTCAAGTTCTTTCCCCCGACACAGCTTGCTTGGAAGCCATGGCAAGTTTTTATCCTGATTGTACGGGTTCCCGGCAAGCATTAAATAAAAAGGTCTATCCTCCGATTCTTCAAATTTCTGTGCTTAACAACATCTCCGCCCTAGTTTTTCCCCTACGAGATGTTGTTGAACAAATGGAAAAATGGTAAGGTGATGCACGATGCTCCCACCTGCTTGAATTGAAAGGCAGAGCTAAAATCGAATCAATCAAATAAGCAGGCCGTTAGCGCATAAAATCATTTTCAATTCAAGATGGTTATTCCCAACTCTAAAAAAAAGAATTCAATTTGAATGCATTATCAACGGTAAGTCCCTGTTATGTTTATGTTATGGGAGGAGGAGCCAAGCCAGCCCCTCTGTTAAGCCAAGAGGCAGAGGAAAGACGGTGATCCACATAGGTAGGACTTGACAGTTAAGCAGTACTGGTCGATATAGTCAATCCTTATGCGGCACATTTAGACTAGTCAATCTAATGGAGAATCTGCCTTACTCGTTGCTTATCCACTATGTAGAACCTATCTCTAATCAGAGTTTTTTATATCCCTCATACCGATACTTCACATACTCGGACTTCACCAGACGGGATTCCAATCTCTTTCTATTCCCACTTCGTAGTCTAATCACTCTCTCTGGAATAGAAGGTCAGGTCAACCCCAACTCAAATATGAAATATTTTTTTGTCCTTATAGAGAAGAGAGTTTATGTCATCGAGAGCCTATGCTGAGGATTGGATTGTTTACTTTGGTCCTGTTCTTCATTCATTTCCTTTGACCCAGTGGTTTACTATCCGGACTTGCTAGCCTAACGAAATAAAATCATCAATACTTGGGCAAGTTGACCCATACTATTGCAGTTTCTCCTACAGCTGCTGGCGAGCTACTCTTGAGACGGAGCTGACTTCCTAACCGGCTAGACGACTTACTCTACAAAAACGGCAGAGTATGTCGGGCAAAGAAAGGCGTCTCGCGGTCCTTCATGACGCCAGAGTTTGATTACACTTTGGAGTTGATCAAACTCTGGCTCACCTAGAAAGGCATTCTTATTGGCCCAGGATAGAAGCAGATGTCCAACGGGGATAGGTTGTGTGTGCTCTATGCAGCACGTCGAAGCCGTCCAACAGAAAGTTGGGGCTTTATCAGCCCAATACCTTCCTTCCTGGCTATGGGAAAATAGATTTCGTAGGACGATTGCTCTATCTCAACAAGGGAGGGGGAATAACTACGTTTTTGTCGTAGTCGACCTTTTGGATTCTGATTCAGTAAGATGGCCATTTTGTACTAGGGAGATCAGCCTAGAGGGGTCAACCTAGCCTGGCGGAGAGTAAGGCTAGGTTTTAGTGTTTCCTATAAGAGTAGGCGGGGATGCCGCTTTTACTTTGTTTTTATTACCCTGGGTTTAGTTTATCTGTTCCTATTCTCTTTTTCTACTTATCTATCTATCCTTACGAGGGCCTCCCTCTGTCTGATTTGATTCACCACCGGGGGTTCGGGTTTAGAATCCTAGTAAATAAACTCTTCTATAGAAATAGAGCGTGGAAATGCATATAGAAATACCAAGGCGTCCTTGGACAGGGATAGCGATCCTGAGACAGAGCCTGCGTCTTCGTAGTTTGTGTCATCTCGTCGACCATTAATTCAATCCGTAAACCTCCGCTGGAACTTCAACCCTACTTTGACCTAGTCTGATAGCAGCCCTTTTTGCTTACCTGTGCGAGTAACTTTCCTCATGTGCTTGTCGGATCGGAGAAAACATTGCATTAGTAGATCCATCCCATGTGATCGGTTATTCATTCAGTGCAATAAGAGGGGCCCATAACATTATTATTATAAATTAATGTTTCATTTATTAATAATAATAATGTTTCATTTATTTAACTAAGGCAGACTCTTAGGAAGAAGACATTACATAAGGTATAAGGGAAAGAGATAGGATTGAAACTGGAAGACCGAGAGACTAGATCGAAAGCTTAAGCGCTACGGGGATGCGCATCCAAAAGGAGAAAGATTACCTCGCTTAGAAAGACATAGCACAATTGATTAAAGAGCTGTACAATCTAATTAGATATCGGTAATACGATTCAAAAAAGAAGGAGAATTCAATTACTAGAGGACTGAGTCACAAGGCACATTCCCCCGCTTTCACTTACATTAGTCCGAGTCGAGGAAAAGAAAAGGGGATTACTGCGGGTCAGCCGGTAAAGAGTCTCAAGGAAAGAAAAAGGCATTGTCCCCTTAGCCTTAGCCGACTTCGACCAAACAAAGATAGGAAGACTTCGACTAAGTCCTCTTGACGACTAAAAGCCAACAATCCCAGGGTTTATAAAAGTTTGGAGATTGAAATCTTAGTTGTTTAGCTTAGGTCCATCAATCAATCTCTCATAAACCCCTAAGCGGAATCTATTAAGCTGAATCCATATGGGGCCGGCAAAAAATTCCTTGTAACGCTCTAAGAGGGTAGTGAGGCTTAGATTCCATAGAGTTCAACCTGCATTGGGCTTTAGTTAAGCCTACATCCATTTTAGTAGAAAAGGATCTTTTATGTAGCCCAACTCATAGAGAGTTCTGTCACTTGGTCTGAACCCATTTCTTCTATTCCTATGATTGTTCAGTGATGGGTTTTCTCCTTTTAGGATTAGGTTTCTATCCCATATCGTGTTGTGCTAAGCTCATTTCTCTTATTAGGTCTTACCTTTTGTACTCTGTGGACGTTAATATATTGCATACCCTGCAAGTCATTCATTATCCACACATGTTATACATCTTTCATATAGGATGATCTTAGAAAGCACCTAAGTGTTGGACATTTGCATGATACAGGTAACCCATAGCCTAGAAAGAAGCAGGCAAATCGCTCTAGGTAAAAAACCTATTTCCTCGGAAAACGACTTTATAAAACGAATACTGCAGATCGACATCGGGGGTGGCCAAAACCTAGGCTGTGACACTTCCTGTTGAGTACAGTACACAATGTTGACTTGAAGTTCGTTTACACAGTATGAGAAAGACAATTATAAAGAATGGGACTAAGCAACTTTTTTAGATTTCATTCTTTAATATAACATCAACATAACAATAACATTATAAAGCGATATAGGCATTTCTCCCATCCATCAACCGAGAAAACCGCCTGCGTTACACTAAAAGTTCACGCGCTTTTTTTTTTTATTCAAAACAAACACCTCCACTATACTAGTTATGGAGGGGATTCGGACCGGATGGAACAAGGCGCTTCGAACCATATACTACTGTTGCTGGAATGAAACGCAGCCTCGGAACAGAATTGGGCCCTGATGGTGGAACTGGCATTTTTTGAGGGAAGAAAGCGGCCCCCTTTTTCGGCGGAGTAGGCAGCATCGCTTTCCCTCGTGTAGCTATGATGCCATTCAGAAAGAACACAAGAAGAAGAAAAAGAAAAAGCAGTATTTCGCGGATTCTTGCCATCACTGGAAAACAAATTGAGCTGTAGGCATCAAGGTAAGGGGCCGGATTATATACTGCTGCAGAAGCGGAATCGGGTTTCAAGGTAAGGATAGCGTGATTGGCCGATTGGTTGGAAGGTAAGGATAGCATGATTGACTGGTTGCGGGTCCCTTGGATCATGGGCCACAGCTATTTGGGTTTAGACCGCTGAACATCATTTGGATGGGCCGAGGTTATATGGGCTTAGGCCTTTTTTTTGATGGCTGTCATTTTCTGGGCTATTTGGATAGATTCAGATCCTTTCATGTAGTAGAGTCTTTGATGGGCTCGGATCCTTTTCATGATTTCATGTGAGGACACCTTTGGCGGGCTTTTCATTTTGATAGATCCAGGATTTCTGTGCGATATCGATCTCGAATAGCTTCTTTCCGGCAAAGCTTACCAATCCTACACTCCTTTCTCCTATTCTTTGTTTGGTGGGACGGACAGCCTGAGAGCTGAGTGAGGACCTTCTTTGAGATGCTCTTTTCGCAAAAGACTCCCTCCTGTAGCTTATTGCGCTCGATCTATATCCTGCCTAAAAAACTCGATTAAGCTCTTCTTCTTACACACAGAAGGTTTTTGCTCTCGTATTGCGGGTTTTCCACTTCGTTCAGTTACATTAGGGCTCTACCCAACTCTACCTTGGTGATTAAGTTCAACTTTAGTTGGTGTGAAATGAGCTGATTCTAGGGTAGGAGGTCTTGTCGGTATGGAACCTACCTTTCCGGAGTGAAGGATTTTTTTCCTATATATATTCGATTTTGGTTTAGAGTCGAGTGATGAAGCTTATGATTCTGCCGTTAGTGAGAAGCAAGTCAACTCTATAGCCCTAAACTAAAGGAGCAGGTCAAGTTCGTTCAGTTCAGCCACGTAATTTATCCCTCAAGCTGAACTGCCAGTCCAGCAAAGATCGTAGTTTTATCCTTAAGAGCAAGAGGTTCAAACTGAGATGTTGAAGCACGCACCCTTTATCTTATGCTATGGGTAAAGAATCAAAGGCAAGGAGCCAAACCCAGTTCTTTTTAGGAAGCAACCTCGAAAACATACGACTATCTAACAGACTAGAGGAATTGAGTCGTTCATTTCGGTCTAACTTCGTTACTGTACCCCGGTCTCACTCCGATAGCGTACTATCCTAGACCTCTGTCTATCCCTCCATTGAGGTCAAACCTCTCCATTTACCCGTTGTTTGTCGGACCCGATTTCGTAGACAAGTGTCTGTCTGCCATTTCACAAAGGAACTCTGCCCTCTCGTCACGCTTGCCGACAACCCGCTTTCTATCCCCCGAGCACTCAGTGGATGAAGAGGAAAGCGTATCAGATCAAGCCTTCGAAGCAGCCCATTCCGTCGATGTAGTACAATCAGTTCTTTCTGTCGAGTTCCATTCCTTGATGAAACGGGAAAGAAGGATCCACCTTATTCACAACAACAGCACTTCTTCCACGAATAGGTGTTCGCCATGGAGAAGTAAAATATGAAGAAGTCATTTAATCAAATCAGCACGAGGATATCTAGAACGGCTGGAAGACTTGTGGTGGTCCCTAAGAAGCCCACCCTCCTTCAAATCCAGATCGGAAAATAGCGTTGATTGAGATGCAGCTCTTTGATCTCCACTTGGGTCTGCAGTTTCACTCGTTGCCGAAGACCTTGAAGCTGCTCTACCTTTCGGCATTGCAAAAAAGTTTTTACAAAGCAGAGTGAAAGGTACCACATCTCTTTATGGGCAGAGGGCGGGCATAGAACAGAGCTTCAAGCTGGCATTACATCGATCCAGGTCTCAAAATCCTATAGATAGGGACAGATTGACAGCAAACAGAGATGAGGAGACGGTGTCAAGTGTAATCATTGACTGAGCTGGACCAGGAACATCAATTAGAGCTCTTTCTTCTTTCCCCTAGCTACAATACAAGAAGAAAACTTCATCCAGCGGGGAAGAGCCATAGCGGGAGAAACCTCCCTTGCTGCTGCCAAGTTGATTGATGTAGTTGCTTATCCTTCAATCCCATCTGTCTATTAGTGAAGGCTCCATCCCATCTTTCGAAGCTCGTGGAAATAAAGTAAAGGACTTATGCTTAGTTAAGACTACGTTTCTTTTATTAAGCTAGCCGAGGAATTCTATTCAATAGTAGCGGCTCTTGACTATTTGCATCTTTCTCTTAGTTGGCACTACCTGGCACTTTCCTCATTAAGAACCTAACAAGAGCACTCGTAAAGGCCGACAAATGGATGGTAAGAGTCTCCGTCTTTCAAGCAGCAATGAGAGCAGCAGTTAGTTAGTTCCTGCACCTCGAAAGGGAGCGAAGTGAGTCCCGGGTAGGATGGACAAGCAGAAGGTGAAGGCAATAGAAGAGTGGGGAGTCCCCGTGACCGAGCTACGATCAGTTCTTGGCCTTTTCTTTTGAACTAATACCGTCGGTTCATCACTGGCACGGACCTTCTTCAAACTGGCCTTTGGGCTTGGGCAAGCGGGGCCTATTGGGTAGAACGGGAAGCTACTTGCTAATCGGGGCTTCACTTCCCAGCTCCGGTCCAAGGCTAGCCGGGTATCCCCCAATATCGTAACCACCATGCTAGCAACAATAGTCTCAGAGCTTGGCTACGACTGTCTCGAAGGAATGCAGAGCTCCCGTAGCAGTGAGCATTCCCGTGAGCCACCCAGAGGCTGGCTGACAGGAAGGCTTTCAAAGAGCGAAGCTAGGGAGGACAGAGCGAGGAACGTAGTGAGAGAACGCAGTGAGGACCCAGGGTCTTCTATGGGCGCCCCGGTCAGCTTCGCGCTCGACAGATCCCTTGTTGAGCATTGATAAAACGCATCATGATGGATGATGATTCATGCATGAATGCTAACTTGACTTTTGTTTGACTTGTCTTTCCACGAAATCAAACAGAAAAGATTCGCGGAATCTACAACTACACATATTGGTGAAATCAAGTGTTGATACATTTGATACCTCGTGAAAGTTCTAGTTTATAACCTGAAAGAGGAGCTATTTGATCTTGTTCACCGAAGCTAATGATTTGAGATCTTCTACCTTAACCGCTTAATAGCAGTCTAGTCTCTTCTGGGTATGAATATGAGCCTTAGCATTAGTGCCTTGGCTCCTAGGACTGATTACAAGGAATGGGATGATGGAAGATAGAGATGACAGCTCTTCCTATGAAAGATTGTCAATACCGGGACATTCATCTAACGATTCAACTATCTCGAAGGTTTGATAATCTTAGTCTGAACTAGCAATGATATGGTGCTTGGAACTATTGAATAGAAAAAGAGAATAGAAAAAAGACTCTAAGTTATTCAATGAATCTACTAAGAGTAAACTAAGAATAAAGAAGAAAACTCGTCTCGTATATTTAACAGAGAAATTAATACTTGATAAAACAAACATAAGAAAAGATGCAACAAATCACTTTCTTTCTCCTTAGCCTTAGTACATTCTAGTGCTAAGGGTTGAAAAACTTGAACTTGGTTGGTGTTAAGTCACCCGTACAGTATCGAAAAGCACATGTGAACCCCGAATAAAGGTACGTTTGAGCGGAGCTATAGTGCTTCGATTCCCTCTTTCGGGTAAGAAGATGTGAATAGAGAAGGCTTCCCCGAGGGCTCTCATTTTCTGGCCTCTGAGAGGGAATAGAATCCGACTGCCCCGCACCATGCTAGCATTCGTTCAGAGTCGACAAGAGGAGGTACTCACTTCAATCTACAATCGGCGGTGGGAGCTCTTTGCTTTTGAGTCAAGATATTACGAAGTGGAAACTATTCAATTAAGATAGGAGAAGGCTATTCAGCTGCTCAACAAGACTCTATTAGCTTTGCTTGAGTTGTTGAAGGAATTCACAAGACCCTTCGTAAAGCACTCAAATGACTTCCTAAATGCAGGCACATGACCCTCTCCTCGCTCACAGGACTTGAGAATTCTGTCATGCAAAAGAGTGGTGTCTGCCCTTTGCTTTGGTAAGTAGCACCTGCCTTATTAAGGCCGAAGGGCATGACAGTGTAAAAAAGAAGTCCCCAGGGTGTAGTAAATAGTAAATGCGGTCTTAGTTATGTGCTCAGGATCCATCCACATCGGATTATACCCTAAAAACCCATCTACGAATGACAACAAGTCATTCCAGACTGTGTAGTCGACCAGGATATCGATGATAGGAAGAGGGTAATCATCCTTGGGACTAGCCTCAGATCTTTGTAGTCTACACACATCCCCGTCCTTTCACTCGCTTAACGGTCCGGGGCAACAAGGGCCTGACTCGAATTTCCTTCAGTTGTCACAAGAACCAGATGTAAAAGCTTACAGGCTTAACCTACGACTGCTTATAGAGGGGCTAATACAAGTGTTGGGTATGTGTTCCTATATTGGCATTGAAAACTTTCATTCTGATGTTGTCAACATGGTCATAGATTGAGTTTTTTAGTAATACGCTTTCAAGCCTGCTAGGTAAAAGAAAAGAGGAAAGGGTCGATGTAATTGAGCTCGGAATCAATGCTTATAGCAAGACGATGGAATACACTTGCCTCTGCCCCCTAAACTACTATCTCTTTTCTTTATCCTATATTGTCAACCTACCCTCTTTTATAAGGCAACTTGATGGGACTTGCACTGAAGAGAAGTCAACTTCCTACAATGAAAGTGCCACTGACTGGGCAAGAAAAAATCTTAAGCACGAGCAGTAAGAGTCACTTTCTATGGGTAAGGCTCTACTTTCACATTCTGTTAATGTCAAGTATTCCCTCTGTATAACCCTAACCTCTAGTCTCAAAGTCTGTTAAGTGCCTCTATGGGATTGGGTGCAAGCCCTAATGGAAACCCAAGAATTAGCCGGATATCCTATGGCAGGATAACCTAGAGCTGGATTGCATCCAAATAGAAAAGGAAAAAAACCGCCCAAATAAATAGCCTCTCTTCAACTCAGCTAGCAGCTATTCCTTTTTCTTGGCGAGAAGCATTCATTCCCACCTATGGCTTGCTACCAATTCAATTAAAGCTCGCTCCGTGGGACTAGGATGGAAGGGCAGTGGCTTGACCCGAGGAGATGAAGGTGATTCTTGTTCCAGTGAATACAACCTATTCTTTGTGACTGCTCTGCGGGCTTGACTTCCATAGTCTAAAAGGCTTGCTCCTTCCTAACCTAAAAAGAGTGTTTATCTCACTTCTTAGGCCAGTTGAACCCGCAACAAAGCCAGCACCGGAACCCGTTGCTTTCGTGGGATCAACTGCTCGTTTTCGACTTGATAATAATAACTGCCTTTGCCTCTATCTATACTTCTGGGGGGCTCGATCTCTATAAATGGATCTGCTATAGCTACTCTCGATATGCTTGGGACTCCGCCTCTTATGGATTTTGTTTTGAATCGAGCGAGATGATATGCTGAAACGGGTGCTAGCTTGAACCGCTATAGAACGAAGCTTAGCCCGAGCCCATATGCCAGAGATTCTGTTGGGTCCGTCCCGGGATGCTCACTACGACCTGGCTTCGGGGCCTTTCCCTACCGTTAGCTTAGCTTGACTTTAGTTATATAAATAACATGTAACTAAAAGTCTTTATTGTTTGTTGTGATTTGGTCAAGTAACAAGTGACATCAATCCTATTCGTGCACAACCTTCCTTTTTGCTACTATGCTCTTAATAAAATGAAAATCGGCTATTGGGCTTTCTAGTGAGTGTTCCGGGATCGTCTGTTGAACTAGTGGCATCATGATAGGAGGAATGGTTTTCATTCAGTTCCGAAAGTCCCTTGCTTCTGCTTTGGGCCATTGGCCTGTTATGATCTCTTGGCCTGTTGCTTCTGCTTCACAACATGAGGATCCAATAGTGTACAAGAGGGATAGTACCAAGGAATACATCATGGCTTACTTCAAAAGGGTAGGTGGTAACACCAAATCGGCTATAGGATTGGCAAAAACGAAGGGGGTTGACACAGCGACCGAGATCGAACTGTCAACCCTTAATAATATTATTTACCAATTCTGTATAGTTGACAAACAAACATCTTTAAAGCAAGCAAAAAGTGAACTTTTGGACATGTGGAAGCATGTAAAGGAAAGCAATCCTAACTTAAAAACAGAAGGAATTAGCCTAGACAGAGAACCTCGGACTAAGAATTCTTAAAGTATGGGTAGGATGAAGAAAGTCACATTAACCGGAATATACCTTGCTATAGGCACGGCAGAGCCAGCTAACTCGGAGTTGCTACTAGACAGAAGAGCGCTTCGCTACTCCTTTAGAGGATCTATACACCTATAAGTAGACTAGGGGAACTCACCTAGTGAGAAGTCTGACCCTGGGAGTTTAGACCTCTATTGGCAATCCCTCAATAGAAGTGGTGGTGTCCAGTCACCAAGAAATTCGATTTTATCCGTTCAGCGAAAGGAGCGTGTGCCCGCTTTAGTAAGGAAAAAGCTTGAAAAGCGTACTTGCTTTAACAACGGGAAAGAGGTTCCTTCCGCGGTTCCGCTTTAGGTCTCGGTTCAGGTGCCGGCTCAAGTACTGGTGAAAGTGCCTGAACCTAAGTGTCTCGCTTGACTAAGGGTGTGAGTTCCAACTTTAGGCTTTAACTATTTAGTTAGCAACTTTCACTAGCGCTTGGCTAGTTACCGAAACCCAACCAAGATGAGCCACTACTTGCCATTCATTCCCTCAGTGGAGTTCAAGTAATCATCTACCTCTCTGCAAGACAAAGATTTCATTGAGCCTAGCTCGCCCAAGAGTACTTTCGGAGAGTTGACTGAATCCCTTCCCTCTGCTCTGAAGCAGGACGGACTTTCAATTTACTAGCTTACTTCTTAGAGTAAGGCAAAACATGGCAAAAATCTTTAGATCACCAACTATTCACTCTCCCTTATTTGACTATATGATCCCTCTAAATTATGTCAGTCTACTCCCTATTAGTTATCATTCTAGACTGTGAGTCAAAACAAAACGAGATAGCAGAAAGAATCACTATGGAAGGGGGAGTGAGTTACCCAGCCGGTCCTATTCTTTATCCGGACATAAGGTGGATTCAGGAAGATCTTACTAGTCCTTCTTTGAAGCACTTTCCATAGGACCTCTTCAACCTGCCTTCTTCGTCAACCGCTATAGCCAGCTAGGAAGACTTCCTTGACCTTGGTCTCACCCATTATGACTTAGGTGCCAAGGGGCCTCAACCATGTTATTCCAATATAGAAAGAGTGAGGGGTCTTCCAAGTATGGTATCGGAGCTGACTGGCCACACCCGGCCTGAGCTGCCATCTTGGTCAAAAGGCATTTCTACTCCTAAAGGAAAGACTATAGCTTTGCCACAAAAAGGGATTTCGGCGCATTCATCAAGCTTAGGAAAACCGGTAATTGCAGATCCAAGCAGTCCCGTCCTTAGGCTATTTGCCTTGTTAGAAAGAAATCCCCTCTTCCCTGTCTAACCTCTCGTTTTCACTCGAGTCTTTTCTCTCCTCTCCCTCTCGTTCTTACTCATTCCTCTCAAAGTCATACGAGCTAGCTGCGAGACTCTTTCGATTACTAAAGGCACCTGGCTTGGCCTTCTTTGCTATTAGTTGAAATCTCTGCTGACTGATCCATTCGGGCTTGGTATGGCAGGCGTCGACTCAACGGCCAATGCTGATGAGATCAAGAAGAGAGCATGTTCCGCACTCACCTCGAATTGGGTTAAGAGGATGGAAAGCCCATTCAAAGTCTTTGTTAGCACACTAGAGCAGGTTAGAGGCAAGGAAAGAAGGTGATGAGGCCTTGCCTTGGCCTATGTGTACAAGATCCTTTTGAATTCGCTTTTAGCAATCGAGATGGCAAAGAATTGAGCACAATCAAGCAATCAAAGTCAGAGGAAACAAGCTAGCCCGAGCCCCGAAAGGAATCCATCTCTTTTAACCAACCCCCTACTTTTGATTGACAAGAGCGCAGACCGCAAGAGAACCATCGAGCTTCACAGTACTTATCTGAAGCGAAGGAAGATCATTCAAGGCTCCAAGCTGACTCAGACTACTGTGCTTAAGGCGATTCATGAGGGAAACTGCTATGCATTCCTACTCAACCTTTGAATAGAGAGAAAATAACTAACTTCCAGTTTTTGAGCAGACGAATACGGTTCATATGGTGTTGGAGCATCCCAGACCATCAAAGATCACACGGTTTACATCTTGTTCACTTTCAAAACTTAACCAACAGGTCTGTAACCATTGATTTGAGTTTCGAAAGTTGGCTTAGACGTCTCACAATGAGGTTGTAACCCAGTCTCTTACCCAAGCACTTGAGAATCAGTGATTTCCTGCAAGGCTGCCTCTGTTTCCGTGGATAAAGAAAGAATAGCCCTGGTCTCATTCCCTATCAAGCGCCCTTCTCTATCTCCTGCTGATGC